ATTCTGAAAGGAGGGTTCATTTTATTTAAATTAAATAACTAAAGTTTTATCTTTTGCTTAAGAAGTTTTGATAGCTACGGATCACAAAAAACACTAAAATCATAACAGAAAAATGCATTGTGGAAAAATCGATAGTTTCTTTTTTAGTTCCGAAAATGAAACTAAAATTCAAATAGAAAAAGAAAAAGAATGTAAATAGTCTTTCTTCTTTTTGTTGTTGCTTGAATATTTTATATTCAATTGAATATAATAAATAACAAGCATTTTTGTTTTCAAATCAAATAAATCATTATTTATCTATAATTCGTTGGAACAAAAAAAGGGGCCCGGCTAGGTACTGACCAGGCCAGGCCATCAGAATAAGAAGGGCCTTTCGAACAAAATCAACACAAAGATGTCTTCTTTTTTTTTCTTTCTTTTTATTTTTTTATTTATAGGCTCGTTCGAGCCCTTCCTTTATCTAATCTAAAAGAAATTCCTGATTTGTATATCTCTATAGAATAGAGTAAAGAAAGACTCCTTACATTATGTGTAATGTAGTAATTCTCTTTTTCAATTGGGAGAGATGGCTGAGTGGACTAAAGCGTCGGATTGCTAATCCGTTGTACGAGTTATTCGTACCGAGGGTTCGAATCCCTCTCTTTCCGGTTCCGTTGATGACTTGATTTATTTATTTATTTTTCAAATTTTTGAAATCTTAGTTAAACGTGTGGAATAGAAAAAATCCTAAGAAAATTTGAAAATGAACCAAGGAAAAACCCTTTGGATTTTATTCTTCACGTCCAGGATTACGTCCTGGATCATTAGATAGGAATCCAAAGATGAAGAGAGAAACAAAAAATATCACTACGGTATAAACGAAGAGTTTCAGAGTAAGCATTACACAATCTCCAAGATGATTTTTTTTGGAAAAAAAAAAAGAGAATAGATCTTCCATTTTTCTACCACATATCCTATTTTGACACCAAGAAATGAGGTTTTTCTAGAAATAGAAATGAATTGTCAGAAATTTATTTGGAATAAGAGTTTTTCATTAACAAAAATTTCTTTCATATCCAAATTCGATATTGTGGGAGACCCTAATAGAATTAATATAATAGGGTTAGGGTCTTTCACTGGAAAAGGGTCAAAAAAAGGAGGAAATGGGGTAAGCCGGATTTATGGTGACTATCCAAGAATTTCAATGTGTGAATCGAGGGTTCAGACTCTAAAACTTATCTGATTTTATCAATTGTTAGAGAATTTTTTCTCGAAGAAATCATGAATCTTCTAGCATATTATTAAGGATCTCATCGAAAACTTACAGCAGCTTGCCAAACAAAGGCTAAGAGAAAAAAAAACAAAGGTATGACTGGCATAACATCTACGATTGGATTCAAAAAAGCATAGGCTTCGGGCAATTTGCCGAAGAAAAAACTACTCGAATAAAGGGCAGAATTAAGACAAATACAGATCAAACTAAAGATATTAAGCATAACAGACATTTTGTTCTTGGAGATAATTGCATTTTGATTGAGTTATTGATATAAGGAAAAAGGAAGAAAGGAAGTAAGGTATACAAAAAATCCTTCTTTTTCTTTGAACCCACCCAATCAAAAATCCTCCAATTCTCAAAGGAGAATAGAAGAAATCATACTTTCATACAATATCTTAATTGAATTATATGTAATGATCAATAAATTAAGTTGAATTCTATATCTATATGGATTAAAATCCTAGTAATAATCTATTCTATAGATATTTGGACTGGAGTTGACAAACAACCAATAACAATATTATTGTTTCTTAGTGTAGATTAGAAATTGATAATGGGGCGTGGCCAAGTGGTAAGGCAACGGGTTTTGGTCCCGCTATTCGGAGGTTCGAATCCTTCCGTCCCAGAGCCATATCCATTTTTTTATAATTTTAGAATAAAGATTGTTTTCTTGAACAACTTTCTGTTTAAAGTCTAATTTTAGATGGAATGTGATTCTTTTATATCTTATATGAATCATATCTTTTTTCACAAACTGAACTGAATCGAGTTCAAATGACACGCATCTGGACCTGAATCTATTTTTTATCAGGTAAGATGAGAACATGGATCAAAACAAAAGAGTTTGAATTAAAAAAAGTTGGGTGGGCTTTTCATCATATGTTCATTCCCTTTGCTATTTAGGGAAGTTAGTTACTTGGAAAAACTTTCCATCCCATATCTATTTGAATTTTCAACGATGGATGTATTTTGAATCGAGATGCAAAAGAATCTATATTCTCTTATTATTTATCCCGTAAATGAGGGAGTCTAATTAGTAATTAGATTTTTCTCGAGATCTCTGAATTCGAAACAAGAGCGAGTTCTTGATACTAATTAAATTCAATCAATAGGACTAAGTCTCTTAGTGGGTTAGACTAAAGCTTGACTAAATTTGGACTTATTGTTTGTCTTTGTAACTAGACAAGTCATTTCCCATACCGGATCAGGATTCCTTTTTTTTTGCTCTATCATTCCCATAGAAAGAATAGGGGAGTGGATAGGAGATAATCAGTATTAATTTAAATATCTGTATCTGTCCAAATCTCATTAACAAATGATCAAATAACATATTTATATATGTTTATATGTTATGGAATCGATGTATTTTCTTTGAATCTCGTTTTTTTATTTTATTTAGGTATTTTTTTTGTTTGGCTATAATGAAGAATTGTAAATCTATGTAACGATTGGATTGAGGCAGGGGTGATTTATCCTATCCCTTTTATTCACTTTATGACAAGATTCGATTATTGAAATATTACTCAACCCCATGTTAAACAAAATGCATATAAAATGAGGAAATGTTTAGCTTATATGTATCGTTCTATTTCAATGACAATAGTCTTTCGGTTTTTGTGAAAAAGGTTTGGGATCCCTTAAATTTTTTAAACTAAAATTAGTTAAATTAAGTATTATAGAATATCTATAACAGTGACAATTGTTCAGTCTATCTGATAGATACGAAAACCCCTCTCGATTTTTTCGATTTGGATTTTCGCAATCAGATGAAAAGAATAAAGATTAAAATCTTACCTTACATCAGTTTTTTTATCCATCTCATGAAAAAAAATGGGATTTCTTTCTTCTTTTCTGTGATCTATTTATCTATTTGAAATCAGTGATGGGTCAATTAAAAAAAAAAGACTTATCTTTTAATGATGTCTAAATAGGAACCTTTTTCCATTCGAAATAGTTTTAATAAAAATTTGGAATGATTCCTTGTAAGTTGAATTTTTGGTACTCAAAAAGTAGGAAATAGGTCAATCTATCCTATTGAGTCACTTGAAGTAGCAGACTCAAAAAGAACTTATTTATTCGTTTATCTATTTCTATTTCTTTATATATATGTTAAAGATGGTGTCTTGCTAAGACTTCTTCAGAAAAATCTTTACACATATCATATATAGAAGAAAAAGTATAGATTACGCGATGTCTATGTACAACTGAACCAATGACTATTCATGATTCCATGATTGAATCAATTCCATACCGGTTCCAAATTAGAGGAATGTTATGGTAAAACTTCGTTTGAAACGATGTGGTAGAAAGCAACGTGCGACTTGAAGGACAGATCCGTTGTGGATTTTTACATCCGCTATTTTATATTTATATAGGAATGAAGGTGCTCTTGGCTCGACATCGTTTGTTCTGTTCCACTCGAACCCTTCGTTTTTTTTTCTTTTTGTTGGGTTGTAAATAGTCCACGATGGAGCTCGAGTGGAAAGGATTAATTCATTTCTCGGGGGCAAGGATCTAGGGTTAATGCCAATCAATAAATTGGAACAACTTCGTAAATATATCTTCGAGATAGAAATGGAAAGGATCCAATTTGAGCAAGTTTCCAATTCAAAAGCAAAACCTGTTGGAATTGATCAAACGTTTTCGATCCAAAGTGTATCACGCGGGAATCAACTGTCCGTAGGATTCTTTGATAGAAAGAGAAATCACAAAAAAGGGTATGTTGCTGCCATTTTGAAAGGATTAAGAAGCACCGAAGTAATGTCTAAACCCAATGATTTAAAACAAAGATAAAGGATCCCAGAACAAGGAAACACCCTTTTAATTGTCTCGATAGTCTCAATAACTGGATCAGACTGAAGAATCAAAATAGAATTTTAAACGAGACAAACAAAAGGGGGTAAAGACCACTCAATAAATGAAATTTATTAAAGATTTTTTCCTTTAAGCTATTTGAGAGTTATCCAACTTGAGTTATGAGTACGAATGGTTTCTTTTTCATTTTCAGGAAGGAAGAAGAAAAAAAAAGACTTAAATCATAGTCTAATTGATTTTATAGGCTCATTTGTCATTTATTAGAATTCCATACATAGACAAAACTTAGAATCAAATCATTTTTTCTCGAGCCGTACGAGGAGAAAACTTCCTATACGTTTCTAGGGGGGGGTATTGTTCATCTACATCTATCCCAATGAGCCGTCTATCGAATCGTTGCAATTGATGTTCGATCCCGAAGAGAAGGAAAAGATCTTCGAAAAGTGGGTTTTTATGATCCACTGAAGAATCAAACTTATTTAAATGTTCCTGCTATTCTATATTTCCTTGAAAAGGGTGCTCAACCTACAGGAACTGTTCAGGATATTTTAAAGAAGGCAGAAGTTTTTAAGGAACTTCGACCTAATCAAACGAAATTCAATTAAAGAAATACCAAGGGGGGGTAGTGATTTTTATATAACTTTGTATAACTTTTCTCTACTATTTTTTTATTTCCCCCCTTAATCCTGCTTTATTCGTATCTATTTCTCATTGCTTCTGTCGAATTCCATGGTCGATAACAACAAAACCTTAGTTTATTGATCATATAAATCTCAAATTCGGACATTTCATTTCTTTCAATTATGTGGTTTTCGTTGGAATTTGACTAACCAACAAGGAATCCAGTTTGTTTATTCCACTTAGATTGATGAAATACATTAAAAATCCAATATTTTTTTTTCAATTCTTATTCTCCCATCTACACTTTTTT